AATTATTATATTACCTCTTCTCCTTCATTATTATGAAATTCTATTGCCATTAGAATATTGATTAACAGACAATTAATAAAAAAAAACTCTAATAGAAAATGAAACGGTCGACCCAGACATAGACGGTCGACCCAGGTGGATATACCCTATAAAATATAGGCGGTAGCGGGCGTAGTTCAATGTAGCGAGCGTAGTTCAGTGGTAAAACATCTCCTTGCCAAGGAGAAGATACGGGTTCGATTCCCGTCGCTCGCCAGCTTAATTTAGTAAGGTACTATGATAAAAAATTAAGTCTAGTTGACTACTTAACTACTTCTATTACTTAACTACTTAATTTAAATTAAGTAGTTGTTAGTCTAGTACTGTACCCCTTCCTATCTTATCCTTCCTTTGCACCCCACTCAAAAAAAAAGAGTGCTTCGGGGGCTAAAATCCAACTTTCCAAGAAAGTTCCCTAACCCGGGGATTCACCGAGACAAACGGTTTTTAAAGGGGATAGTCTATGCTTTTCTTTCATTTTTTTTCTGCCTGCTAAATAAAAAAAAAGAGTTGGATACAGCCCTCTACCATATCTATACAAATAGAATAGATTTATACAAATAGAATAGTCCATTTATACGGACTGCTAAGTGCGGAGACGGGAATCGAACCCGTGACCTCAAGGTTATGAGCCTCGTGAGCTACCAAACTGCTCTACTCCGCTCTATAGTATAGAGCCCGAGGTGGACAAAAAAGAAAAAGGTTGAATATAAGTCTCTACCATGTCTAGACAAACAAATAGAATAGTCTTTTTCTACAAAATGGAGCGGGTAGCGGGAATCGAACCCGCATCGTTAGCTTGGAAGGCTAGGGGTTATAGTCGACGTTGGTTGATTTTTTTTAACGTCTCTAATTCAAAACCGAACATGAAATTTTGATTTCATTCGGCTCCTTTATGGAGATTCTCACCACTTAACATCTATGTCAGCTTTTCTGTCTGAATGGAACCAAAGCTCTCTGCTTTCTAGATGATCCCTATAGAGTAGGAGATAGAAATTCTCCTAAATATCTATCTAATCTACTTACTTCGTTCCCTAATTTCATTCAAGAGATCCTGAGGAAAAGAGTTGGGTTTCCACCGAGCTGAAACAATATACTCACGGTTCTAGTAAACCAAAACCATCGTTTTTTAGCTATTGGGCTTCTATTTCCTTTTTAAACAAAAGAAGATTTAGTTACGATTGGAAATAAACTTTTTTGTATCTTCATCCATAGATCCTTTACTCATATTTATTCAATCGGAATACTTAAATGCAAAATTATGCTTCGCGACTCTGTACTCATAATCGAATTTGTATTTTGGGGTGCAAATTCAATTAGCCTTTGGATACTAATCGCGAGAATCTATATTCTTCCTCAATATGCTATTGAGAGGAAAGGGATTAAATCCTTTATAAGAACTAAAGTTTTCATCAGAATATGAATATAAAAAAACTTAAGGATGCCTTAAGTATATCATTTTAAATTCAGTTATTAATAGAACGAATCACACTTTTACCACTAAACTATACCCGCTACATGTAGATTATGATACCAACGCTACCCTTTGTCAAGGGTAGCCATTTGAGAAGGAGACTAATTCAACCTTATCAAATCAAACGGAGAAAGTTTATGGCAGTAGGCGATTGGTACTTCAATCGCGAGCCTTTACTTTAGAATTTAGATAACCCCTCTCTAGTCTGTAAAATACATCTCTTCTTAACCATGCCAATTGTGTATGAACCAAATGTATGCATTTTGATTAGGATCTATTCAACCGTTATGACTACAAGGATCATTATTTGTGAGGACGTAAATGGGCCAGATTGTTGTAAGAAATAGTTTGATTATTCCTACAATATACACTAGGAGATATAGGAGGGGGGGGTAGTACAGTCCCCATAAATCCCTTTCTTCCTTTTCTTTTTTGTCTTTTCTTTTTTTTTTTGTTCAGAATTGCCCAAATAAATTGGGAAAGATGTTTTCTTCCTCCACTTATCATGAAATACGAGCCATAGGAAAAGAGTGAGATGACTTTAAAAACTTCATTATAGACTTCCTCTATCACTTGAGAGAAGCAACAAACAAAGAGTAATAACTTAAAAGAAAAGCGGATAGGAATCGACAGATTTACCTGATGAAAATTTACATCAGAGGACTCTGATGAGGACTCCTCCAATTCTTCATAAAGAGGATCCGGAAAGTCTCTGGTTCTGGTTAGTGGATCCTCCCCTTTTACTAATTTCCTCTCCTCTTTTCCACTCAATTCTAGTTTATTAAATTCTTGTTTAAAAGAATCAAAGAAGATGAATAGAACTAAGCTAAAAACACATAAAAAAAGCATAGAGGACCAAGACCATTACCAAACGTTCTTCCTAAGAATCATATTGGGTATCTGTTCCCTTCCTTTTCACCCTAGGATCAGAAATCCAAAATCCTCCTTTTTCTAGTGTTCGGAAACGGAAAACCCTGAACCAGGAGGAGTTAGGTATGTAGGATATGGTTTTTCTTTTTTGTTAGGTGGTCAGTAGTATAATTTTTCTACTCTGCAGTAGAAATTCGACTGCCAACTTTTTAGAAAAAAATTAACTCCAACATAGTTTTGTTCCAAATTCACTAGAATCCTTGTAGAATAGTCAAGGACCCCATTTCCAAGGGGTACCTGTTGAAAATAGTTTAAACAAATCCGTCCAAAACTTTTTCAAAAAGATACCTGTTAAAAAAAGTTTCAATCTCTCACCAAAACAGATAAGAAGTATATCACTGAAAATTAATACCCAGCCATATGGGTATATGAAGAGCGCAAATTCCCTTATACCCCACCCAATTAGAATTAGGGGAAATAAAACGTAAATGGAGAAAGTTCTCATCATAAGATCGGCCAATAGAAGAAAAAAGTCCCTAATTCTGCAGAACATTCTGAGCACGTGAAAAGTGAATAGTCTAAAGATAAAAAAAAGTCTATCATTTTTTTAACAGCAGTTCTTATTGCCCCTTTGGCATTTTTGGCCCATTGTTATATCCGATTCAACAATTGATACATATTTGTTCTCCTCTTAAAAAAAAAAGAGGACTTCCAGGCTGTGGTGAGTTTTCCGAGATCGTGTTTATATACCTATGAACTTATTCACCTTCTTCAAGTGTATCCGATATATATAATAATTTTTGAGTGTGTCAACTCTCTGTTCACGTATTTTATTATACGTTATACGTATTTATTTATATAAGAATAAAATACCTCTACTTTGTGCAAGATCTCGATATATATATAAAAGAAAATCTCTACATATATCTCTATATATACATATAATATGTATATTATTGCAGTAGACCCATACATAGTAAATGAAAGTGGCTAATTTTTGAAGAAAAAGCCCTTTTAACTCAGTGGTAGAGTAATGCCATGGTAAGGCATAAGTCATCGGTTCAAATCCGATAAAGGGCTTTTCACTTAGTGGTAGAGTAATGCTTTGGTAAGACAGAAGTCGTCGGTTCGAATCCGAGAAAGTACTTTTCTACAAAATCCATTCATTTTTTTTTTTATGTCTCCGTTTTTCGTGAATTTTATGACTTAGTTTAGTGCGAGATGCCAACATTTTTGGTCTGAACACTAAACGAAGCACAGAGTTAAATTGCAAAAAAGAAATGAAATTGGACTCTTTTTCCTGTTAGAGGAATCAAATCAATACCTGTACTGAACTAATCTCGACTCCTTTTTATTAATCTATTCTTATTCTATACCCTTTAAACGAATTTCCTTAAAAAGTAGGGGATGATCCGTGAATTAACCTAACCCTCAACTAAAAAAAATCCTATGAAAGCATGACAGAAAAGTAGTAAAGACTCTTTCCTTTGATCTAGTTATACTCTTCGAATATATTGACAATTCCAAAAAACTGCTCATACTATCATTATAGTATAATGACGAGTGGTTGTATATGACGCTATCGTCTAATGATGCCCCTATCGTCTAGTGGTTCAGGACATCTCTCTTTCAAGGAGGCAGCGGGGATTCGACTTCCCCTGGGGGTAGGGAGTATTATAAAAAGAGGTTAATCAGAGATTATCAAAAAGCCTAGAAAAAATTCTTCCTGGGTCGATGCCCGAGCGGTTAATGGGGACGGACTGTAAATTCGTTGACGATATGTCTACGCTGGTTCAAATCCAGCTCGGCCCAAAAATCTGGGGCTTCGTGAATATGAACTAAATCCATTATTTTGTATGGAAGAAAAAAAATGTCTTATCCATAGAAATAAAGGATAAAGAGATATGAGTAAATTTTTTACTAATCCATATCTCTCTGATTCTTTATCTTCTAAAGAAAAGACAAAGAAAAGAGTTTTTCTTATGGAAAGGCAGATTATCATTTATTTTATTTTTAGGGATAAAAAACCGCGACATATTAGTTATGCCACTCTCACTATACCCACATATCCTATGTGGGTATGTAGTATATGATTTGTCTATTTCTTAGAGCACGACAGACGAATCGAATCTTCTTATGGTTCTATTTAAGAATAGGTATGCCATACACCCCGCAGGGATTGTAGTTCAATTGGTCAGAGCACCGCCCTGTCAAGGCGGAAGCTGCGGGTTCGAGCCCCGTCAGTCCCGAACTAGGGTTCAATGAATGGACAAATTCATCTTTCCTTTTTTCATGGAAATTTTTAATGAAAAAAGGGGGGGGGGCAAGAGGCAACATCAAATATCTATGGGGTACCCTTACTTCACTTTTTTTATTTCGCATTTCTCAGTAAAAAGAGAGCTGTATAGGAATTTTTTTTTTCACTACTTCTGGTTGATAAGGAAAGGCTATCATACGTAGATTAGTATAATTTAGGATATTACTCTATTTTTATGATGATACCGTCCTCATCTTAACTTACTATTCGACTCTTAGAGTACCGCTATTTTACCGGAAACCATATATAAACCGTATTCGTTTATTGTTAGAGAACTAATTTAATCTAATTAGTTCCTTTTTGTTTTGGGGGTTAAATCACACCCCTTCCATTTTATAGTTCCAACTTTGTTTGTGTATGTTCAATGAATAATTAGAAAGAATCTACCTCATTCTCACTCCATTTGCCGACTCCTTTTTTTATAGATCCGCTCTCATCTTTAGACCCCAAAAAGCAGATATTGATAGTAACCTAATAAAATAAAAACCAAGCAAACGCTCTTTTTCCAAAATTAATGGGATCCTTTTTATTTAAATTAAAATACCCTTTTCTCCATCTCATTTCTACTTCTACTGTTTATTTGTATGTCTATGTGACCCACTTTCTATGGGTCATATAATACATACATAATTGTATGTATAACTATAAGAAAAAGGAAGGGAAATTGGATAAGATAAGAAGGATTTTGGGTTATACATATAGAAAAGCAAAAGTCGAGAAGAATGAAAAATAGAATAGAGGGGTTTCGAATCCAACCAAAAAACCTATTTTGGTCTTAGTATGGATAAGGGATCTTCCTATGTTATATTATTCCACTATCAACCATGAATTGATTTGATAGATCCAATATTCATAATATTGAATTGATTCAGTATTATCAGAATGCAAGCCCTTCCCTTAAATTTACAGGATACCCCTTTTTCCTCTCTATGGGATTACATCCCGAGTTATTGTGAAAAAAAAATAAAGAGGTTATGGAAGTCAATATTCTCGCATTTATTGCTACTGCATTGTTCATTCTAGTTCCTACTGCCTTTTTACTTATTATTTATGTAAAAACAGCCAGCCAAAATGATTAATTGGAATTCCAATTAATCATTGAAGAAATGAAAAAGGATTAAAGAAAATAAAAATCCAAGTCTTAAATGAAAGGATCCGGTTGGAATCATAATCTAAAGTGTGGTAGAAAGAGCTACATGTAGCTCTTTCTACCACACTTTAGATTCTCTCTATTATACTATCTTGAATCTACATCGAATCGATTAGTAGATTGAAATAGTAGTCTAATTCAACTGCTTTTTTCACTGCATCCACTTAATTTCAATCAAGTCAAAATAAAAAAATCGAAGACAATTTTTCATTGAAAGAATCCATGGAGGGGGAGAAAAATAATACGCGAATAGACTATAGTAAAAGAAAAAAAGTAAAAGGAAAAACCCTACGAATCTTTCAAAAAATGGCGCGAGATGCTTCAATTGAGATCCTTCAAAAAAAAAAAGAACTTCAAAAATTTTCTAAGAATAAGAAAATAGTATAAATGGAAAATGTGCGATATGTTGTGAATAGCTTCGTGTAAGAAAGTTTCATTTTCTTATGTATAGAACTTTCTTTTTACTCGCCACTTCTAGTAGAATAGAAATTCTGAATTACTATAAAAGCCCTTTCTATTCTATTATACTGGCCCTTTCTATTATACTGGAAGTAGAATAGAACGGCTCTTTCTTACTTTCTTAAAAGTAAAAGAGTTTCTTACAAGAGTGAAACAAAACTAAAGAAAGAGAGAAAAAAAAGTTTGCCAAACTTATTAATGCAAAACGATCAATTAAAGAAAAGAGTTGATACTACAATTCGATTACTCAATCAATTGGTAGTATCCCTAGAGTCCACTTCTCCCCCATACTACTAGCGAAAGAGAAAATGTAAAGACTACCATTAAAGCAGCCCAAGCGAGACTTACTATATCCATGTAAATTATGTCTCCTATTTCTATGAAGGAATTCTTCTACTATTGATCAATAATCATAGTGGAGTCAAGGGTACAGAGTCAAAAGGCTATTCTGCCCTAAGACTATGGATGAATCCGTTAAAGGAATTTACTCCTAACAATTTCTTATATGATTTCTGGTAGAATTGGAGAGCATTAAGTATAAATATGATACATAGCCCTTTCCCTAAAAAAGAGTAGGGGGATGTCCTGAATAGAAGACGCCGAAATAGAGAGATTTTTTCTTCCGTTTGTTACTTTTTTATAAGCAAAGGGCGTAAGAATATACCATAAAATTAGGATAGATAAATATTTATAGGATACCTACCTTACCCATGTTTATTTTTGACCTAAACCCTACTACCCCGCTTTCTATCTTTCTATGAAAGAGTGAGGAGGCCCTATCCACAACCCCGAAATTTTTTTTTTGATCAGCCTATTCAATCTAATTCTCGACAGAATCAGTAGCCTTTACTTTAGTGTATGTAGGTAGCATAAGATGTACGAAGTGTATGTAGTAAGATGTACCATAAAAAAAATGTATCATAATTAGGAAGTCTTGATATTTCTTCGCGAAGTCCCTTCTTCAATCTTAGATTGAAAAAAGACTGCTCCTTAGGAACCTTTGGATACGAAGATTTCTGACATCTTAGTCTCGTAGTTTAAAATTCCTGAATCGAATCAATTTAAATTAATAAAAGAATAAGGAAACGCTACCTCATCCCTATTGGTAGCCGTTTGGACCACTGCCGACAAAACAAACCCTAGTTTGAGGATAGAACTATGGTATGGATTCTCCAAATCCAGTATCGCCAGACCTAGTTACTCTCGTGCCTCAACTTATAGAGGTAGGAATTTGTAGGGTTTGATCAGTACTATAAATCAAATCCTAAGTATTTTATTGATCAGGCGGCACCCAGATTTGAACTGGGGGTAAAGGATTTGCAGTCCCCTGCCTTACCACTTGGCCATGCCGCCAAAAAATCCGATCTAAAATCGAGAAAAGAACAAGTATTCATTTACATTTTTTTATTAAAACCCTTTTTTTCTTTTATTTTGAATCTAATTCTACTTAACTTTTTTCTAATTTTTTTTTTTCAAAAAAAAAAAGATTTCTGCTTTTTTGGATCCAGTTTCGCTTATTCTCCTCGATGGATTCTATCTTAAAAATTGCTAACACTAGAAAACTTCCCTTTTCTTTCTATTCTATTGACATGACAAAGGAGAAAAAGTGGATTTCCAGTCACAGGCTGCAAAATTCAGAACAAATTAGAACCATTAACTATAATTTTAATTTTCTTTTTTTTGAATTGCAGTAGTGAACGACTCTTAAATCGGTATTCTCCCCCCCTCCATTATTTTTAATGAATGGCATAAAGAATAAATGTTTCCCTAATCTGTATATAGGGAAATTCCAGGTCCAAACAGCATTATTATCCATGGATCCCCCTTATGTACATATCCCTATGGGGAATCGTGCTTTCATTTTTCATTGCATTAAATATCTTGAATAAAAAAAAAGAGGGAATTTGCTCTGATATAGATTATGGCTTGGCCTTCTTGGCCCAACTAAGTGCAATTATGATAAAAGAAAGGATATGTAGATAGGTGGATAACTAGATTGGCAAGTACTTAAAAAATAAAGTAAATACTTTATTTTAGGATTCTACAACGAAATCCTTTATTTTCCAGCAATTGTCTACTACTTACCGAAACAAAAAAGAACCTTTTACGAAACAAAAAAGAACCTTTTACGAAACAAAAAAGAACCTTCAAATTCTTTTTGAAAATGAAACTAAGCGTGCTATTCTAAAGTCAAACTTTCTAGTGCTTAGAAATTATTATGGCTTTATCCCTTTCATAGAAAGGAGATAAAACGAGAAATCTTTGCTATCCAATCTTTTTAGAATCTCATAAAGTTTAAGTGGCAGAATTTTTCTCTAGGACTGTTTTATCAATTCATTTTTATTCCATTTCTACCCTGCTAAATTCGAATTTTCGTCGAAATTGTCTCTATTCATATGTATGAAATACATATATGAAATACATATGTGGAGTTCCCTAGAATTTCATGTGATTCAGTAAACAGAATATAGATTCCATGATTGCTAGATTGATCCGTAGGGATTGATGAAGAGTGAGCTGATAATGGAATTTTTCTTCGATAAATAGGAAACTTAAGATTAAAATGCTCCGGAATGGAAATGAGGGAATGTCCACAATACCCGGATTTAGTCAGATCCAATTCGAGGGATTTTGTAGATTCATTAATCAAGGCTTGGCAGAAGAACTTGAGAAGTTTCCAACAATTAAAGATCCAGATCACGAAATTGCATTTCAATTATTTGGGAAAGGATATCAATTGCTAGAACCCTCGATAAAAGAAAGGGATGCTGTGTATGAATCACTCACCTATTCTTCCGAATTATATGTATCTGCGAGATTAATTTTTGGTTTCGATGTGCAAAAGCAAACCATTTCTATTGGAAACATTCCTATAATGAATTCCTTAGGAACCTTTATAATAAATGGAATATACCGAATTGTGATCAACCAAATATTGCTAAGTCCTGGTATTTACTACCGCTCGGAATTAGACCACAAGGGAGTTTCTATATACACCGGGACTATAATATCAGATTGGGGAGGAAGGTCGGAATTAGCAATTGATAAAAAAGAAAGGATATGGGCTCGCGTGAGTAGAAAACAAAAGATATCTATTTTAGTTCTATCATCAGCTATGGGTTCAAATCTAAGAGAAATTTTAGATAATGTTTCCTACCCCGAAATTTTCTTGTCTTTCCCGAATGCTAAGGAGAAGAAGAGGATTGAGTCAAAAGAAAAAGCTATTTTGGAGTTTTATCAACAATTTGCTTGTGTAGGTGGGGACCTGGTATTTTCGGAATCCTTATGCGAGGAATTACAAAAGAAATTTTTTCAACAAAAATGTGAATTAGGAAGAGTTGGTCGACGAAATATGAATCGGAGACTGAATCTTGATATCCCTCAGAACAATACATTCTTGTTACCACGAGATGTATTGGCCGCTACGGATCATTTGATTGGAATGAAATTTGGAACAGGTATACTTGACGATGACGATATGAATCACTTGAAAAATAAACGTATTCGTTCGGTTGCAGATCTGTTACAAGATCAATTCGGACTGGCTCTTGGCCGTTTACAACATGCGGTTCAAAAAACTATCCGTAGAGTATTCATACGTCAATCGAAACCGACTCCACAAACTTTGGTAACTCCAACTTCAACTTCGATTTTATTAATAACTACTTATGAGACCTTTTTTGGCACATATCCCTTATCTCAAGTTTTTGATCAAACCAATCCATTGACACAAACGGTTCATGGGCGAAAAGTGAGTTGTTTGGGTCCTGGAGGATTGACGGGGAGAACTGCAAGTTTTCGGAGCCGAGATATTCATCCGAGTCACTATGGGCGTATTTGTCCAATTGACACGTCCGAAGGAATCAATGTTGGACTTACCGGATCGTTAGCTATTCATGCGAGAATTGATCACTGGTGGGGATCTATAGAGAGTCCGTTTTATGAAATATCTGAGAAAGCAAAAGAAAAAAAAGAGAGACAGGTGGTTTATTTATCACCAAATAGAGATGAATATTATATGATAGCAGCAGGAAATTCTTTGTCCTTGAATCAGGGTATTCAGGAAGAACAGGTTGTTCCAGCTAGATACCGTCAAGAATTCCTGACTATTGCATGGGAACAGATTCATGTTAGAAGTATTTTCCCTTTCCAATATTTTTCTATTGGGGGTTCTCTCATTCCTTTTATTGAGCATAATGATGCGAATCGGGCTTTAATGAGTTCTAATATGCAACGCCAAGCAGTTCCACTTTCTCGGTCCGAGAAGTGCATTGTTGGAACTGGATTGGAACGCCAAACAGCTCTAGATTCGAGGGTTTCCGTTATAGCCGAACGCGAGGGAAAGATCATTTCTAGTGATAGTCATAAGATACTTTTATCAAGTAGTGGGAAGACTATAAGTATTCCTTTAGTTGCCCATCGGCGCTCTAACAAAAATACTTGTATGCACCAAAAACCTCGGGTTCCGCGGGGTAAATCCATTAAAAAAGGGCAGATTTTAGCGGAGGGAGCAGCTACAGTTGGTGGGGAACTTGCTTTAGGAAAAAACATTTTAGTAGCTTATATGCCCTGGGAGGGTTACAATTTTGAAGACGCAGTACTAATTAGCGAACGTTTGGTATATGAGGATATTTATACTTCTTTTCACATCCGAAAATATGAAATTCAGACGGATACGACAAGCCAAGGCTCCGCTGAAAAAATCACTAAAGAAATACCACATCTAGAAGAACATTTACTCCGCAATTTGGACAGAAATGGAGTTGTGAAGTTGGGATCCTGGGTAGAAACTGGCGATATTTTAGTAGGTAAATTAACGCCTCAGATAGCGAGCGAATCGTCGTATATTGCGGAAGCTGGATTATTACGGGCTATTTTTGGTCTTGAGGTATCCACTTCAAAAGAAACTTCTCTCAAACTACCTATAGGTGGAAGAGGGCGCGTTATCGATGTGAAATGGATCCAGAGGGACCCCCTTGACATAATGGTTCGTGTATATATTTTACAGAAACGTGAAATCAAAGTTGGGGATAAAGTAGCCGGAAGACACGGGAATAAGGGGATCATTTCCAAAATTTTGCCTAGGCAAGATATGCCCTATTTGCAAGATGGAACACCTGTTGATATGGTCTTCAATCCCTTAGGAGTACCCTCACGAATGAATGTGGGACAAATATTTGAAAGTTCACTCGGATTAGCAGGGGATCTGCTAAAGAAACATTATAGAATAGCACCCTTTGATGAGAGATATGAGCAAGAGGCTTCAAGAAAACTTGTGTTTTCGGAATTATATGAAGCCAGTAAACAAACAAAAAATCCATGGGTATTTGAACCCGAGTACCCGGGAAAAAGCAGAATATTTGATGGAAGAACAGGAGATCCCTTCGAACAACCTGTTCTAATAGGGAAGTCCTATATCTTAAAATTAATTCATCAAGTTGATGAGAAAATTCATGGACGTTCTACTGGGCCCTACTCACTTGTTACCCAACAACCCGTTAGAGGAAGAGCCAAGCAAGGGGGACAACGAGTAGGAGAAATGGAAGTTTGGGCTTTAGAAGGATTTGGTGTTGCTCATATTTTACAAGAGATACTTACTTATAAATCTGATCATCTTATAGCTCGCCAAGAAATACTTAATGCTACGATCTGGGGAAAAAGAGTGCCTAATCACGAGGATCCTCCAGAATCTTTTCGAGTGCTCGTTCGAGAACTACGATCTTTGGCTCTAGAACTGAACCATTTCCTTGTATCTGAGAAGAACTTCCAGGTTAATAGGGAGGATGTTTGATCGGAATAAATATAAATTCTTTTCTTATTTCTATTTTATGATTGACCAATATAAACATAAACAACTTCAAATTGGACTCGTTTCCCCTCAACAAATAAGGGCTTGGGCTAAAAAAATCCTACCTAATGGGGAAGTCATTGGCGAAGTCACAAGGCCCTCCACTTTTCATTATAAAACCGATAAACCAGAAAAAGATGGATTGTTTTGCGAAAGAATCTTTGGACCCATAAAAAGCGGAATTTGTGCTTGTGGAAATTCTCGAGCGAGTGTAGCTGAAAACGAAGACGAAAGATTTTGTCAAAAATGCGGGGTAGAATTTGTTGATTCTCGGATACGAAGATATCAAATGGGCTACATAAAACTGGCATGTCCAGTGACTCATGTGTGGTATTTGAAAGGTCTTCCTAGTTATATCGCGAATCTTTTAGATAAACCCCTTAAGAAATTGGAGGGCCTAGTATATGGCGATTTCTCTTTTGCTAGGCCCAGCGCTAAAAAACCTACTTTCTTACGATTACGGGGTTTATTCGAAGATGAAATCTCATCCTGTAACCACAGTATTTCTCCCTTTTTTTCTACCCCAGGCTTTGCAACATTTCGAAATCGGGAAATTGCGACAGGAGCGGGTGCTATTAGAGAACAATTAGCGGATTTGGATTTGCGAATTATTATAGAGAATTCCTTGGTTGAATGGAAAGAATTAGAAGACGAGGGGTATAGTGGAGATGAATGGGAAGATAGAAAAAGACGAATAAGAAAAGTTTTTTTGATTAGACGCATGCAATTGGCGAAACATTTTATTCAAACAAATGTAGAACCAGAATGGATGGTTTTGTGCTTATTACCGGTTCTTCCTCCCGAATTGAGACCCATTGTTTATAGGTCTGGGGATAAAGTAGTGACTTCGGATATTAATGAACTTTATAAGAGAGTTATCCGTCGGAACAACAACCTTGCCTATTTATTAAAAAGAAGTGAATTAGCACCAGCAGATTTAGTAATGTGCCAGGAAAAATTGGTACAAGAAGCCGTGGATACACTTCTTGATAGTGGGTCCCGCGGGCAACCGACAAGGGATGGTCACAATAAAGTATACAAATCACTTTCCGATGTAATTGAGGGTAAAGAGGGGAGGTTTCGCGAGACTCTGCTTGGGAAACGGGTCGATTACTCGGGGCGTTCTGTCATTGTTGTGGGTCCTTCGCTTTCATTACATCAATGTGGATTACCTCTAGAGATAGCAATAAAGCTTTTTCAGCTATTTGTAATTCGCGATTTAATCACGAAACGTGCTACTTCTAATGTCAGGATTGCTAAAAGGAAAATTTGGGAAAAGGAACCCGTTGTATGGGAAATACTTCAAGAAGTTATGCGGGGACATCCTGTACTGTTGAACAGAGCGCCTACCCTGCATAGATTAGGCATACAGGCCTTCCAACCCACTTTAGTAGAGGGGCGTACTATTTGTTTACATCCATTAGTATGTAAGGGTTTCAATGCGGACTTTGATGGGGATCAAATGGCTGTTCATCTACCTTTATCCTTGGAAGCTCAGGCAGAAGCCCGTTTACTTATGTTTTCTCATATGAATCTCCTGTCTCCCGCTATTGGAGATCCTATTTGCGTGCCAACCCAAGACATGCTTATCGGACTTTATGTATTAACGATTGGAAACCGTCGAGGTATTTGTGCAAATAGATATAATAGTTGCGGAAACTCTCCAAATAAAAAAGTAAACTACAATAATAACAATTATTATAAGTATACGAAAGATAAAGAACCCCATTTTTCTAGTTCCTATGATGCACTGGGAGCTTATAGACAGAAACGAATCGGTTTAAACAGTCCCTTGTGGCTCCGATGGAAACTAGATCAACGCATCGTTGGGTCAAGAGAAGTTCCGATTGAAGTTCAATATGAATCTTTTGGGACTTATCATGAGATTTATGCCCACTATCTGGTAGTGGGAAATAGAAAAAAAGAAATCCGTTCTATATACATTCGAACCACTCTTGGTCATATTTCTTTTTATAGAGAAATAGAGGAAGCCATACAAGGCTTTAGTCGGGCCTATTCATACACTATCTAAACAAGGAAGTTAGATTCGGCGATGCCCCTTTCGGGGGGCATTCCGATTTCACTAGTACCATCTTTTTGCCGCGCAAATCCAGATTGAGGAAAGGGGGTAAATTAAGTTTTCGAATCACTGACTCAGGCCCATTGTCGAATCCTACTCAGCAATTGTCGAATCCTACTCAGCTAAAAAAGGGGGTACTTATGTATGGCGGAACGGGCCAATTTGGTCTTTCATAATAAAGAAATAGACGGAACTGCTATGAAACGACTTATTAGCAGATTAATAGATCATTTCGGAATGGGATATACATCCCATATACTGGATCAAATAAAGACTCTGGGCTTCCATCAAGCCACTACTACATCTATTTCTTTAGGAATCGAGGATCTTTTAACAATACCCTCTAAAGGATGGTTAGTCCAAGATGCGGAACAACAGAGTTTTCTTTTGGAGAAACACTATTATTATGGGGCTGTACACGCGGTAGAAAAATTACGCCAATCCGTTGAGATATGGTACGCTACAAGTGAATATTTGAAACAAGAAATGAATTCGAATTTTCGAATAACGGATCCTTCTAATCCAGTCTATCTAATGTCTTTTTCAGGAGCCAGAGGAAATGCATCTCAGGTACACCAATTAGTAGGTATGAGAGGGTTAATGGCGGATCCTCAAGGACAAATGATTGATTTACCTATTCAAAGCAATTTACGCGAGGGACTTTCTTTGACAGAATATATAATTTCCTGCTACGGAGCCCGAAAAGGGGTTGTAGATACTGCTGTACGAACAGCGGATGCTGGCTATCTTACACGTAGACTTGTTGAAGTGGTTCAACATATTATTGTGCGTAGAAGAGATTGTGGTACTATCCGAGGTATTTCTGTAAGTCCTCAAAATGGGATGACGGAAAAAATTTTTGTCCAAACACTAATTGGTCGTGTATTAGCAGACGATATATATATTGGTTCACGATGCATTGCTGCTCGAAATCAAGATATTGGAATTGGATTAGTCAATCGATTCATAATTGCCTTTCGAGCACAACCGTTTCGAGCACAACCAATATATATTAGAACCCCCTTTACTTGCCGGAGCACATCTTGGATCTGTCAATTATGTTATGGGCGGAGTCCCACTCATGGGGATCTGGTCGAATTGGGGGAAGCTGTAGGTATTATTGCGGGTCAATCAATTGGGGAGCCAGGGACTCAACTAACATTAAGAACTTTTCATACTGGTGGAGTATTCACAGGGGGTACTGCCGACCTTGTACGATCCCCCTCGAATGGAAAAATCCAATTCAATGAGGATTTAGTTCACCCCACACGTACCCGTCATGGACAACCTGCTTTTCTATGCTATATAGACTTGCATGTAACTATTCAGAGTCAGGATATTCTACATAGTGTGAATATTCCGTTAAAAAGCTTGATTCTAGTGCAAAATGATCAATATGTAGAATCCGAACAAGTAATTGCGGAGATTCGTGCCGGAACATCCACTTTGCATTTTAAAGAAAAGATACAAAAGCATATTTATTCCGAATCAGACGGGGAAATGCACTGGAGTACTGATGTTTACCATGCGCCCGAATATCAATATGGTAATCTTCGTCGATTACCAAAAACAAGCCATTTATGGATATTGTCAGTAAGTATGTGCAGATCCAGTATAGCATCTTTTTCGCTCCACAAGGATCAAGATCAAATGAATACTTATTCTTTTTCTGTTCATGGAAGATATATCTTTGACCTATCAATGGCTAATGATCAAGTAAGCCATAGACTGTTGGATACTTTTGGTAAAAAAGATAGGGAAATTCTTGATTATTTAACGCCAGATCGAATCGTGTCCAACGGTCATTGGAATTTTGTCTATCCTTCTATTCTTCAAGATAACTCGGATTTGTTGGCGAAAAAGCGAAGAAATGGGTTCGTCGTTCCATTACAATATCATCAAGAACAAGAGAAAGAGCTAATATCCTGTTCGGGTATTTCAATTGAAATACCCTTTATGGGTGTTTTACGTAGAAATACAATTTTTGCTTATTTTGACGATCCACGATACAGAAAAGATAAAAGGGGTTCAGGAATTGTTAAATTTAGATATAGGACCCTAGAGGAAGAATATCGGACCCTAGAAGAAGAGTATAGGACTCGAGAGGAAGAGTATAGGACTCGAGAGGAAGACTCAGAGGACGAATATGAGAGCCCAGAGAAAGAATATAAGATCCGAGAGGGAGAGGGTGAATATGAAATCCTAAAAGACAAATATAGGACTCTAGAGGACGAATATGAAACCCTAGAAGATGAATATGGGATCCTAGAGGACGAATATAGGACTCTAGAGAAAGACTCAGAGAAAGACTCAGAGGAAGAATACGGGAGCCCAGAAAACAAATATAAGACCCGAGAGGGAGAGGGCGAATATGAAATCCTAGAAGACAAATATAGGACTCTAGAGGAAGACTCAGAAGAAGAATATGGAAGCTCTGAAGATGGCTCAGAAAAGGAATATGGGACTTTAGAAGAAGACTCAGAGGAAGACTCAGAAGACGAATATGGGAGCCCGGAGGAAGATTCCATCTTAAAAAAAGAGGGTTTTATTGAGCATCGAGGAACAAAAGAATTTAGTCTAAAATACCAAAAAGAAGTAGATCGGTTTTTTTTCATTCTTCAAGAACTGCATATCTTGCCGAGATCCTCACCCCTAAAGGTACTTGACAATAGTATTATTGGAGTCGATACACAACTCACAAAAAATACAAGAAGTCGACTAGGCGGATTGGTCCGAGTGAAGAGAAAAAAAAGCCATACAGAACTCAAAATCTTTTCCGGAGATATTCATTTTCCTGAAGAGGCGGATAAGATATTAGGTGGCAGTTTGATACCACCAGAAAGAGAAAAAAAGGACTCTAAGGAATCAAAAAAAAGGCAAAATTGGGTTTATGTTCAACGGAAAAAAATTCTCAAAAGCAAGGAAAAGTATTTTGTTTCGGTTCGACCTGCAGTCGCATATCAAATGGACGAAGGGAGAAATTTAGCAACACTTTTCCCGCAGGATCTCCTGCAAGAAGAGGATAATCTCCAACTTCTACTTGTCAATTTTATTTCTCATGAAAATAGCAAGTTAACTCAAAGAATTTATCACACGAATAGTCAATTCGTTCGAACTTGCTTAGTAGTGAATTGGGAACACGAAGAAAAAGAGGGGGCTCGTGCTTCTCTTGTTGAGGTAAGAACAAATGATCTGATTCGCGATTTCCTAAGAATTGAGTTAGTCAAGTCTACTACTTCGTATACACGAAGAAGGTATGATAGGACAAGTGTAGGACTAATTCCCAATAATAGGTTAGATCGCAACAATACCAATTCCTTTTATTCCAAGGCGAAGATTCAATCACTTAGCCAACATCAAGAAGCTATTGGCACCTTGTTGAATCGAAATAAAGAATATACCTCTTTGATGATTTTGTCGGCATCCAACTGTTCTCGAATTGGTTTATTCAAGAATTCAAAATATCCCAATGCGGTAAAAGAATCGAATCCTAGAATTCCTATTCGAGATATTTTTGGGCTCTTAGGCGCTATTGTACCTAGTATATCAAATTTTTATTCATCTTACTATTTATTAACACATAATCGGATCTTGTTAAAAAAATACTTGTTCCTTGAAAATTTGAAACAAACCTTCCAAGTACTTCAAGGACTTAAATACTCTTTAATAGACGAAAATCAAAGGATTTCGAATTTCGACAGTAACATCATGTTGGAGCCATTCCATTTGAATTGGCACTTTCTCCATCATGACTCGTGGGAAAAGACACCGGCAATAATTCACCTTGGACAATTTATTTGTAAAAATATATGTCTATTTAAATCGCACATAAAAAAATCAGGTCAAATTTTCATTGTTAATATGGACTCCTTTGTTCTAAGAGCAGCTAAGCCTTATTTGGCCACTATAGGAGCAACTGTTCATGGTCATTATGGAAAAATCCTTTACAAAGGAGATAGGTTAGTTACGTTTATATATGAAAAATCAAGATCTAGTGATATAACGCAAGGTCTTCCAAAAGTAGAACAAATCTTCGAAGCGCGTTCAATTGATTCACTATCGTCGAATCTCGAAAGGAGAATTGAGGATTGGAATGAACGTATACCAAGAATTCTTGGGGTTCCCTGGGGATTCTTGATTGGAGCTGAGCTAACCATAGCCCAAAGTCGTATCTCTTTGGTTAATAAGATACAAAAGGTTTATCGATCCCAAGGGGTACAGATCCATAATAGACATATAGAGATTATTATACGCCAAGTAACATCAAAAGTAAGGGTTTCCGAAGATGGAATGTCTAATGTTTTTTTACCTGGGGAATTAATAGGACTATTGCGAGCGGAACGAGCAGGGCGGGCTTTAGATGAATCGATCTATTATCGGGCAATCTTATTGGGAATAACAAGGGCTTCCCTGAATACCCAAAGTTTCATATCTGAAGCAAGTTTTCAAGAAACTGCTCGAGTTTTAGCAAAAGCTGCCCTACGAGGTCGTATTGATTGGTTGAAAGGCCTGAAAGAAAACGTAGTTCTGGGGGGGATTATACCTGTTGGTACCGGATTCCAAAAATTTGTGCATCGTTCCCCACAAGACAAGAACCTTTATTTTGAAATTCAAAAAAAAAAACTATTTGCGTCGGAAATGAGAGATATTTTGTTTCTCCATACAGAATTAGTTTCTTCTGATTCTGACGTAACAAACAATTTCTATGAAACATCAGAAGCCCCATTTACCCCTATTTATACCATTTAAGTATACATAAAGCAATTTTTTTTTACTTTAATTTAAACTATACTTTTGACCTTAGAATGCTAACAGGTCTGATTTTTTTTGTATTTAAATAAGTAAAATAAAAGAAGTGAGTTAATTCATTAAGGCTATGTTTATACCGTGTATCAATGGTCAATTCTGAGTAGAAGGTTCCATCGGAACAATTATTATTTATTTCAAGTTATTTCGGCTCTTTCTTAATCTTCAAAAAGAAATTAATTCCGTAATGGTAAGACGAAAAAAAGAAAAAAAAAGGAAGTGTGGAAAAAATGACAAGAAGATATTGGAACATCCATTTGAAAGAGATGATAGAAGCGGGAGTTCATTTTGGTCATGGTATTAAGAAATGGAATCCTAAAATGGCCCCTTACATCTCGGCAAAGCGTAAAGGTACTCATATTACAAATCTCGCTAGAACAGCTCGTTTTTTATCAGAAGCTTGTGATTTAGTTTTTGATGCAGCAAGTCAGGGAAAAAGCTTCTTAATTGTTGGTACCAAAAAAAGAGCAGCGGATTTAGTAGCATCAGCTGCAATAAGATCTCGTTGTCATTATGTTAATAAAAAGTGGTTCAGTGGTATGTTAACGAATTGGTCGATTACCAAAACTAGACTTTCTCAATTTAGAGACTTAAGAGCGGAAGAAAAAATGGGAAAATTCCACCATCTCCCAAAAAGAGATGCGGCAATCTTAAAGAGAAAATTATCTACCTTGCAAAGATATCTCGGCGGGATCAAATATATGACGAGGTTGCCTGACATTGTGATCGTCCTTGATCAGCAAAAAGAGTATATAGCTCTTCGGGAATGTGCCATTTTGGGGATTCCTACTATTTCTTTAGTCGATACAAATTGTGACCCAGATCTCGCGAATATATCGATTCCTGCCAACGATGACACTATGACTTCAATTCGATTAATTCTTAACAAATTAGTATTTGCAATTTCTGAGGGCCGTTCTCTCTATATAAGAAATCGTTGATTAAGAAGAATAGTGAATTCTTAAGCAACTGCGTAGATTTATAGGATCAGTTACTATTCTTTTTTGTTTTGCATAGATAACAGAAGGGGAATATTGATATATATTAGGGGGTATTGATATATATTATGATCTGATGTGATTTCTTGGTATCCTAAATATAAGATTAATACTTCAAGTTGCTGAGTTGAGAAAGAGATGCTTGAATCAAAAGAATTCCTTTTTTGAAGTTCAATTTTTATCAGAGGACAATATGAATATTACACCATGTTCCATTAAAACATTCAAGGGGTTATATGATATATCGGGTGTAGAAGTAGGCCAACACTTCTATTGGCAAATAGGAGGTTTTCAAATTCATGCCCAAGTACTCATCACTTCTTGGGTCGTAATTACTATTTTGCTAGGTTCAGTTATCATAGCTGTTCGGAATCCACAAACCATCCCGACCGACGGTCAGAATTTCTTCGAATATGTCCTTGAGTTTATTCGAGACTTGAGCAAAACTCAGATTGGAGAAGAATATGGTCCCTGGGTTCCCTTTATTGGAACTATGTTCCTTTTTATTTTTGTTTCGAATTGGTCAGGTGCTCTTTTACCTTGGAAAATTATAGAGTTACCTCATGGGGAATTAGCAGCGCCCACAAATGATATAAATACTACTGTTGCTTTAGCTTTACTAACATCAGCGGCATATTTTTATGCGGGTCTTAGCAAAAAAGGATTGAGTTATTTTGAGAAATATATTAAACCAACCCCAATCCTTTTACCAATTAACATCCTAGAAGATTTCACAAAACCATTATCGCTTAGTTTTCGACTTTTCGGAAATATATTGGCGGATGAATTAGTCGTTGTTGTTCTTGTTTCTTTAGTCCCCTTAGTAGTCCCTATACCGGTCATGTTTCTTGGATTATTTACAAGCGGTATTCAAGCTCTTATTTTTGCAACGTTAGCCGCAGCCTATATAGGTGAATCCATGGAAGGTCATCATTGAATTGACTCATTTTCGAAATAGTCTTTTTTTTTTAGCTTAGCCCAATTCATGCATGATTCCGGATAATCCTCTTAGTTGGAAAACTAAATAGTTCGAAATGTGTATGAATATACAACCTAGAGTTGTAGGGGAGAGAATAGACTATATTACGGAAGAGGTAAAGTATATATGCATTCAGGGAGGCGGAGTCTGGTTAGATCTATATCCTTAATGCCTATAAGACAGTCATCTTTTGTGCGGCTTTCTAAGGAATGATTTTAGAATCGGATTCAATAGAAAATGAGAAAATACGCAAACAAAATAGAAGAAACAAATGTATATGGGATTTTTTTATTCCTAAGTTAGATTCATTATCTAATCCGATATATGGAATTCCCTTCTATATGGAACTGGATTCCATATCTAGTTCTATGCAGCATATTGTTATCAATTGTATATCTTGATTTGATTCCTATTGGATTTGGATTAGTTCGATTTCAATAGAGGTTCTTCCTGTATTTCGTCTTTTATTATGTTAGATGAAGGGGAAAAAATGAGAACTCAGGGATATCGAAGAGTAAAAAAAGGATGAAAGAGTGATTGGTTGAAAAGAAAGAGAAATAGGATAATGAGAATCTTATGGATTTACACAAACCTCTAAGATTATAAACTAAAAACGAGATCTCGAAGTAATTCAGAGGATTTCGATTATCATTTATTTGTACTTAATTAGTTACTTTTACCTAATAGAGCTTAGAAGTTAGAAGTAATAATTTCTTGGTTGATTGTATCCTTAACCATTTCTTTTTTTTTTGACACGAGGAACTCATCATGAATCCACTAATTGCTGCTGCTTCCGTTATTGCTGCTGGATTGGCCGTAGGGCTTGCTTCTATTGGGCCCGGAGTTGGTCAAGGTACTGCTGCAGGACAAGCTGTAGAAGGTATTGCGAGACAGCCAGAAGCAGAAGGTAAAATACGAGGTACTTTATTGCTTAGTCTAGCTTTTATGGAAGCTTTAACAATTTATGGACTGGTTGTGGCACTAGCACTTTTATTTGCGAACCCTTTTGTTTAATCCTAAAAAAGAAAATGAGTCCTTTAGATTAGATACTTTTTTCTTTTTTTTTAGTACATTGGCATTTGCTTCTGTAATTACAAGTATATCAATACTTTACTCCTATTTATTATATTATCCCGGGAATTTTGTATTTATCGGGACAGACAATACCCCAGGAACCCCAGGAAGGGCTGATTTGAGCATGATCAATTTAGAGGATACGCTAGCCCTCTTCCTTCCCGTTCTTAGTTTAGGATAGTGGAAAGTCTTTTTACTTTTAGTTTAGGAATTTTGGGAACATTTCATTTCAACAAAGGAGATTTTTCACAGGTCAAACGAGACCTAAGACTTAATCTAAAAGAAATTATTAGATTAAATCTATTTGCATTAAAAAAAAAAATTGCATTAAAAAAACCGATCAAAAAAGGGCGAGCAAAGTAAGTGATCGAAAAACTTTCTTCTTTGTTCGTCCTATCTATAAGAGGAGAGCATATGAAAAATGTAACCCATTCTTTCGTTTTTTTAGCTCACTGGCCATTCGCTGGGAGTTTCGGACTTAATACCGATATTTTAGCAACAAATCTAATAAATCTAACTGTAGTGGTTGGTGTATTGATTTTTTTTGGAAAGGGAGTGTGTGCGAGTTGTCTATTTCAAGAATAGATTGGATCTATCCGGCTGCACTTTAGAATATTTTTTAGTATTTTTTTTTTTGATAAATAAGAAAAGGTGCACGATCTCGACGAATTACTTCTGAATAACTTCTGAAATCATATGGAAGAACCATAGCATTTCGCGACTCATTGGTAAATTTACTTTGATTCTCTATAGACCAATAATGTGAGACCATTAACACGGTTAAAGCTAAACTGCTTGAAGTCCGGGCAAAAAGGGGTACTCTTTCTACAACTACATTAGTATTAGTCTCGAAATGCTTTAAATGGGAAATAGCTAGTGTGGAATTTATCTGATATAGAACACTCATATCGATAAAATAGTTTGAACTATTTACTAGAAGGGCACCCAGCCCTTTTTCCAATGCCGAATCGACGACCTATGTATAAAAAAAAGAGAAATTTTTTGGATTTGAAGAAAAAAATAAAAGGAATTGTATAAATTTTGATTTTCCATTTATTTAGTTTGTTTTTCTTAATGAAATTGAAATTATTAACTAACAGAGCAAACACAAATAAAGAAACAACTTTGCTGACCATGATAGATTTTTATCTAGTTAGAAGAGTCCTCATTCATCTAGTCTTATATAAGTTTGGGTATATAGAAATACAAACAGAAAAGAGAGGATGGAGGATATGCTCATTACATAAAAAAAAGATATGGAAATAGCCATAATACCTAGCAAAAGAGAAAAAAAGGAGCGGGAGAGCCAAATGAATCGAAAGATTCATGTTTGGTTCGGGAAGAGATCATAAAAATTGTAAACTTAATAGCAAGATAATCTACTTTCATTAAAAGATTTATTAGATAATCGAAAACAGAGGATCTTAAGTACTATTCGAAATTCGGAAGAATTGCGTAGAGGGACCCTTGAACAACTCGAAAAAGCTCGGATTCGATTACAGAAAGTCGAACTAGAAGCAGATGAGTATCGAATGAATGGATACTCTGAAATAGAACGAGAAAAAGCAAATTTGATTAATGCTACTTCTATTAGTTTGGAACAATTAGAAAAGTCTAAAAACGAAACCCTTTATTTTGAAAAACAAAGGGCGATGAATCAGGTTCGACAACGGGTTTTCCAACAAGCCGTACAAGGAGCTCTAGGAACTCTGAATAGTTGTTTGAATACCGAGTTACATTTCCGTACGATTCGTGCTAATATTGGGATTCTCGGGGCCATAGAATGGAAGAGATAATGAAATTTATTAGGTTTTGAACTTCTACTTTCGTTTAGAATTTAGGCATTATTTTTCCCCTTGCTTCCGAAAAAAAGATTCAAGAAACACTAATGGCAACCCTTCGAGTCGACGAAATTAATAAAATTCTCCGCGAACGTATTGAACAATATAATAGGAAAGTAGGGATTGAGAATATCGGTCGCGTAGTTCAAGTGGGGGATGGGATTGCTCGTATTATAGGTCTTGGTGAAATAATGTCAGGTGAATTAGTCGAATTTGCAGAAGGGACGAGAGGTATTGCTCTGAATTTGGAATCCAAAAATGTTGGAATTGTATTAATGGGCGATGGGTTGATGATACAAGAGGGAAGTTTTGTAAAAGCAACAGGAAGAATTGCTCAGATACCCGTGAGCGAGGCTTACTTGGGTCGTGTTATAAATGCTCTCGCTAAACCTATTGATGGGAGAGGCGAAATTGTCGCTTCGGAATCTCGCTTAATTGAATCTCCTGCTCCGGGTATAATTTCTAGGCGTTCCGTATATGAACCCCTTCAAACAGGGCTTATTGCTATCGATTCGATGATCCCCATAGGGCGCGGCCAGCGAGAGTTAATTATTGGGGACAGACAGACTGGTAAAACAGCAGTAGCCACGGATACAATTCTCAATCAAAAAGGACAAGATGTAATATGTGTTTATGTAGCTATCGGTCAAAGAGCATCCTCCGTGGCTCAAGTAGTAACTACTTTCCATGAAGAGGGGGCCATGGAATACACTATTGTAGTAGCTGAAATGGCAGATTCACCCGCTACATTACAATATCTCGCTCCTTATACGGGAGCAGCCCTGGCTGAGTATTTTATGTACCGCGAACGGCATACTTTAATAATTTATGATGATCTCTCCAAACAGGCACAAGCTTATCGCCAAATGTCCCTTCTATTAAGAAGACCCCCCGGCCGCGAAGCTTATCCAGGGGATGTTTTTTATTTGCATTCACGCCTTTTAGAAAGAGCCGCTAAATTAAATTCTCTTTTAGGCGAAGGGAGTATGACCGCTTTACCAATAGTGGAGACTCAATCTGGAGACGTTTCCGCCTATATTCCTACTAATGTAATCTCAATTACAG